CCAGCAGTTGTTGTTCGGTCAGTGAAAGAAGTGTAGCTTTGGGGAAAGCAGTTGTTGAGACAGTTCGAGTTCAGTCAGTCAATAAGTGTAGCTAAGGTGTGAAGCTAAAACCTGTAACCAAACTCCTATCCATCACTAGCGATATAGATAGATAGAAGTGCTTTCCAAGCAACCTTGGGTTGGTCCGCCTAAGAATGAGTAGTCGCGTCGGTGTGGAGCTCTTCATGGAGCGGCGTTAGAAAGCGTCAGTTCTCATAGCGAGGCTAAGGCGCGGCCCCCCAATTATCAACCTCGACCTACACAAGTGGTTTTAGAACAAAAATTTGGAAAGTTCTGTTAGGTTCTTACTAGGTAGTCGCGACCTTTTCTTCTTTTACTTCACATAGCTTTTCGTCTCCTTGATAGCTGGAAGTTCTCCAAAAGTATGAAAAGCTGGAGGGCTTTGTACCATCCATTCCAGTGTGGTTGGATTCTGTTCAACAGCCCAAGGACTTGGAGCACATCTTTTGTTGTTTCCACTGCTTGAAGTGATTGTTACGACCACGAAGAAACGACGAATCCCAACTACGGATATATAAGGGCCAGAACTGCTAAGGGCATTCCATCCGGCGTAAGCATCTGGATAATCTGGAATGCGACGTGGCATACCCGAAAGCCCTAAGAAATGCATGGGAAAGAGGGTCGGATTAACCCCGAAAAAAGTGATCCAAAAATGGATTTTTCCTAAAGTTTCAGGGTATGTCCGACCAAAGATTTTACCCACCCAATAGTGAAATCCTGCAAATAAAGCAAAAACGGCTCCCATAGAAAGTACATAATGGAAATGTGCAACCGCATAATAAGTATCATGTAGAGCAATGTCTAGCCCAGAATTAGCCAGGACTATTCCAGTGAGTCCCCCTATGGTGAACAAAAAGATGGACCCTACAGCAAATAACATTGGTGTTTTGTATTGTATCGAACCTCCCCACATGGTAGCGATCCAACTAAAGATTTTGATTCCAGTGGGGACAGCTATGATCATGGTAGCTGCGGTGAAGTAGGCACGCGTATCAACGTCTGAGCCCACAGTAAACATATGATGAGCCCGAACAAGAGATCCAAGAACACCAATACTGATCATGGCATAAACCATGCCTAGATACCCGAAGACCGGTTTTCCCGAAAAAGTCGAGACGATATGACTTATGATACCGAATCCAGGCAGAATGGGAATATACACCTCTGGATGACCGAAGAACCGAAAGAGATGCTGGTATAATATGGGGTCTCCCCCTCCAGCGGGATCAGAAAAGGTTGTATTAAAGTTTCGATCGGTTAATAACATTGTAATTGCCCCTGCCAGTACCGGAAGTGATAATAAAAGTGGGAATGCTGTCACTGGAACGGACCACACAAATAGGGGTGATCTATGCATAGTCATTCCAGGTCCACGCATGTTGGAGATAGTTGTTATAAAATTGATAGAACCTAAAATGGATGAAACACCAGATAGATGAGGACTAGAAATTGCTGAATCAACTGCTCCTCCAGAATGGCTGGTAATACCACTTAAGGGCGGATAGACCGTCCACCCAGTGCCGCTACCCACTTCTACTAAGGCCGGGCTTAATAGGAGCAAGAGACTTGGTGGCAACAACCAGAATGAAATATTATTTAATCGTGGAAATGCCATGTCAGGTGCACCTATCAGAATCGGAACAGACCAATTACCAGATCCACCTATCATCGCCGGCATAACCATAAAAAAGATCATTAAAGGAGCGTGAGCCGTTATTAAAACATTATAAAGTTGATGATTCCCACCAAGAATTTGATCGCCGGGTCGTGCTAATTCCATACGAATCAGTACGGAGAAGCATGTGCCCATCACTCCAGCAATAGCACCGAAGATGAAATATAAAGTGCCTATATCCTTGTGGTTAGTGGAGAACAGCCATCGAACCAGATTAGAAAACATAAAGATGAGAGCGTTTTCTTCCTTATCAGAGAGGGGCCCTTTTCTTAGGGAGCGGGGCTTATTGAAAAAGGGGGAGTGAGGGTAAAGGGGTAAGGTCCGGAAAGCCCTCACTTTATTGATGGGAAATTTGGATCCCCTTTTCCTCTCCCCCCCCTAAGAACCGCACGTGCGAGTTCCCCCGCATACGGCTCAAGTGGCGAAGGCCCTTTCCTTCGCGCTTGGTAAGCGCTTTGCTGTAGCCAAGCGCTAGCCTATCGGCGTCAGCCAAGCTTCGACCGCGACTGCTCGTCGCTTCTGGCCGCCTTATTCCGTCACCCGAGATCCAAGTCAGCACCGGCAAAGATCTCTTTTCTTCTTCATTCTCAACAGGAATGCATCAAAAAAACTGCCCTTCCATATAGATCGTCGTGGCATGAACTAATTTCTTCGTTTCCCCACCCCTGCCCGAAATCCAGCTTTGGTGGGCTTCCCCCAAGGTGAGACCGAAGGTCTACCTCCTTTCGTGCGCCCCTCACCTCCTCCATGAGGATGATCCACTGGATTCATTGCAACACCACGAACAATGGGGCGTCTGCCTAACCACCGGCTCTGTCCAGCTTTTCTAAGCTTACGTGCACCATGGTTGGGATTGGAAACTATACCAATAGTAGCTCGGCATCGGGAATCAATTCGTTTTTCAACACCCGAGGGTAGCCGCACAAGACATTGTGGTGCTGGTTCCTTCATTATTTTAGCAAAAGTTCCCGCGGCTCGAGCCAGCTTTGCGCCTTGACCTGGATTACATTCAATATCATGTACCCATGTTCCTATACGTATATCGGCTAATGGTATGAAATTTCCTATTTGAGAATTTAGATCAAGTATCTCGTATCTATAAGCAGGGGGGCGTGGCCAAGAAGCAGCCAGCTGACTGCCCCCTTCCACCCGGCCTTTCTTCGCTGTGTGAACAAGGTCTTGGTATGTATGGGCATTCTGGGCAGGTCGCAAGAAGCCGCTGGTCGAAGGTTTGGACCAATCGCAATTAATCACCATCTTGCCCGCTTCCAATTGATGACTGGCTATTATATAAGTGTTTACCTAAGCCCCTGTGCTGGGGCTCGGCTCCCGAACCGTACGTGAGCTGCCTCGTACGGCTCTTCCTAAGAACTTGAAGCCCCCTCCTCTCTCTAAATAGATTCTCAAAAAATGCATTTCATTTAGATAGAAAAAAACTCTTTTTCAAAAAGCCTTAGCCCTCCTATTCAACGGGGCTATTAGAGAAGCAGCTTCGTTCCTTGCCCATTAGCTTTCGCTTCCTTGTGCCTTAGTGTAGTCTCGGTCCATAGTTTAAGACTCCGTTCCTTAGCCTAGTCTATATCCACAGCGGACGTGACTCCGTACCTTAGCCTTTCCCTTTGTAGACGGCTAAGTGACTCTGTAACCTTAGCTTTTCCCCCTTTGTAGAACAGCAAAACCAGTTCCTTAGTGGAACTCTTTCACTTACCTTCAACTAAGCTATTTCATAACAAAAATCTCACTTTCTTCGACTAAGTTATTCCATAACCTTCGCCTCGGCTCGGCTAAGTTACTTCGTAACCTTAACGTACTTATTTTTTTTCTTTCTCAGGTCTAACCTTCGCCGGGCTTTCGTCCCTTCGCCTATAGGCGGCGGCTTGGCTTCGCTATCGCTCATGACTGGTATAGAGATCTCTCCGTGTAGTCGTCGGCCACCAGAATGCCTCCTTGGTCGTAGTCTTGTAGTCGGCATTCCCCAGAATGCCTATTATATAGTGGTCGGCCTTTCGAATGCCTCCTTCCTTACTTTTCTGAGAAGCCCTTTCTTACTATAAAGGACAGGGCTCACCTTTGGAAACTTAGCTACTTAAGTACTACTCAATACTCAAGTAAAGGCGAACGGCATTCTGTTGTACAGCTACTTAATATTTTATAGTACAACAACTGTCGTTAAAGTACCAAGGAAACCTTCGGTTCCCTTTGTTTGAATAAACGCCGCCTATTCTATTAGTTAGTTTACATTACAAAGTCAACCAAGCCTAACCGGTCACGACATGTTGTTGATATTGATTGAGGAGTTTTATTTTATGGAGTTTAGCTTACTGAATCCATAAACCTAGAAAGTCACCGTAACTGGTACTTTGTTTGACTCTATAGGTAGGTATCGGTGGGGCTTGCGTAATGTAGTTATAGTTAAGGTTGCATTGAAGTCGCGCTTTTCTTTTTTGAAGATCTACTGAACAAAGGCGAACGGGGCTCCCAGGCCGGGACGTCTGGCAGAATGCTTGGCCTCCTGCGCTGGAAGCGACACCCGAAGGGTGAGCTTCTGGCGGTTAGCTTCTAGTCCGTAGGCATTCTGGGCTGGAAGGAGGCAAGCAAATGAAGGGAGGCATTACGGGCCGACTACAAGAAGCAAAGCACTGTCTTAGAGGACTCGACAAGTCGCTTATAGAATGCCTACTACTAAGTTCAGTTCAGTAAGGGGGGAGGGAAGCGAAGCTTAGCGAGCTTTAGTTGGCCGACCACTACATAAGCCGCTGGCGGAGAAAGCTCTTCGAGCTTCCCTTCATTCGTTGCTAAGCCAAGGTCCCAGGTCTCCGAGTCAGCCCGCGCTTTTTCGAAGAATCCTGCACCCATGGGCATACGGCCTGGCAGGCCTTCCCTTTCCGCCGGAGCTTCATGGGCGTTGCCCCGTTCCCCAATCAGATGTTTGGATGTGAGCTATACTCCGCGAGGAGCCAAACGGGCGTATGGCCTTGCCATTTGACCTCTCTTCCCGTGTGACTAGGAATGCTCAGTGACAACCTCTCAATTGTCACCGCCTGGCCTCTCTTGCTACCACGGTAGCACCTAGTGTGGTCAGCACCAATCGTGTTCGGGCAACGAAGCTTACACTCATTCACATTGGTTCATCCTGCTATGCCCCGGGCCTTTTGCTCTTCTAACGTAAAAGGTGGCCGGCCATTCGTCAAGGCCCAGGAATCCGCTGGACATCTCAGCGGCGGGATTGGATACCCGCATCCGATCGAAGTTCCATTTTTGCCCTAAAGAAAGGGGAGCTGTTTCTAGGTGGGTCGCTTCGCGAAAGACATTGCTTAGGACCAACGGGTCACACGACAGGTGCACGATCGACTTTGCACGCTCCATCCTTCGGCCCTTCTCCTATCGGCTTGGCAGGCAAGCTACCTTGATCCGTCTTCGGCTTCGATTCGTTATGCTCAGCAGCTCCAACAAGCCCTAAAGTCTCTTGCCGCCGCCAAGAAAGCGCTGCTTTACGTTTGATCCTATGTGCCCAGAGAATGCTATGCGTTCTCCACTTTCGAACCTCGCAAAGAGAGAACGTGTTTTTTCCTCTGAGTTTCTCTCTCATTCGCGGAGCGAAGAAAGCGGGCTTTGCCCCAGCTACTGCTATCCTTGGGAAACAAAAAGAGCTACCGAAAGAAAGGGATGCAGTCTCTCCCTTGGCCTTTGGAGAGGAGAAGGCAGAGAAGAAAACGTCCTTCGCGCAAGTTTTTTTGCTTCCTGCGCTGGCTTGGCTCTTCGACCAAGGAGGCATTCTGGTAGGAAGGCCAACCACTACATAAGCCGCCATCAGTCCAGGAGAGAAGCAAGCTACCTTTCTTTGATCTACCTTCCCGGGCAGGGAAGAGAACGCAAATAGGCTGCGGATGGTGGCCGTGGTAGGTTCGAGGATCTTATGCGGCGGAGCTAACTCTTCTATCGTGTTGCATTTCCTCTGGCGGCGTAGCTGCACCCCCTCGATCCATCGTACTGGAGCGATCCGAGAAGAACGATTAGGGTCATATTCTATCCTTTCTACAATGCCCATAGACGAAGTGCTTCGTTTCAGATCAATTCTTCGCAGCAATCGCTTTGATCCACCCCCTCGGTGAAAAACCGTAATACGCCCTGAGGAATTCCTCCCAGCAGACTTCCCTGTACTCAAAGTGAATTGTCTAAGTGCTCTCCCCACTAGTAGTTTTTTCATTGTCTCTCTCGGTTTCATTCCATCTAGTCCGAATTAGCTCCTCCTCCTCCTTCTCCTCCAAGATCGTCGTTGGTCCTTCGCAATATTCGTAGATGTGGTAATTGTATAGTGAGAAAGCTCCGCCCTGCCTGCGAGACGAGAAAGCCCTCTTTTACATCACATGAATGGAAATGCTACAACCAATTGTTGTTCTTTTGACGATGAACCACTCCGGTACTATTACTATCTATACGCTATACGGAGTCAATTTTGAGAAAAAGTTCGAGTGACCTATTTCAAGTAATGGCAGTCTCGTACTTCAAAGTCCTAACTGTGGCATGTGAAAACAGTCCTTCTCTTGGTTTGAAGCCTTTATTTTTTAATTAAGTATATAGCTAGCGTTGATGAAGTTAGCTCGGGCACAATGGGATTGGGGTCCATATAGGAAGTCTAAAGACGGGCTGTTCAGGAGCACTTTATTATGACTGGAAGAGGTTCACTAGTTTTCCAAGAGTCGAGAAAGGCGGGTAGAGAGCACACAACCAGAAGGTGGAAGAAAGCGCTAATGCTTGGAGTTCTTTCTCTACTTTCAGAGTCGATCAAGACCCTCTTATTTCACTTGCTACGACTCTTGACAGAGTCCGGATGGCGATCTCGATGTGCTGCTAGTGATGGTGCCGATTCGGACGCTACTGCTCTTGGTGGATTAACGGGGATAGAGATCAATCGATTCAACGCTCTCTGCCCCGTTTGAATTATTATCAGCGGACTCGGGGAGGAAACGCCTTGGGGAGTGTTTTGGGCATCACATCTTAGAATTCCTCTACCGGAGGACCTGGTGAGGAAGAGTGCTGTGATCCTGATCACCAGGTTCTATGCGTAGCGTCGCCAAGTAAGCTAACTCCCCTTTCCTCTAAAGGTATTTGTCGGTTGGTTGCAGCGGATAGTTGGAATACTTGTTCCTGCTTAGCCCCTCCTTCCCTCGCTCAAGCCAGAACCATTGATAACTCTTCATATTAGGCCCTCTATCGGTTAGATAGTGGCATGGAAGGAAGAACCTGACCGCAATAACGCTTCCGTTGAAAAAGCAAGGTGCGGAGTCAGAACTGAGCACTTCTTTGAATTGAGAAGAGGTGCCTACCCGCCAATTAAGAGATCAGACTTCAAGGCGTGAGGTGCTTTTAGCGCAGCCGGGATTGATTAAGATAGTTGTTCAGCCGAGGGAAAGAAAAAGAAAGAGAGTTAGATCCGAGAGTGAATTAGAGACATTATCTCACAGATGAAAGAAAAGAATCCGAGAGGTACGAAGCAGCTCGAGCATAGCGAGAGGAGACTGAGGCAGGACGGTAGTCCTGAGAAAGATCCTGCTGCGAACTGCTCTGTGGCTGGACAGGAGAGAGGTCAACAGCGGCAAGGATAGGAGACTGACCCATATACGTGCGTGCGAGGTTTGGAACCCAACAAGCTAGGTTGCTTGCAAGACAATTGCAATAAGCCACTTAACTGATTTAGTTTAGGAGTGCCGGCTCCAGGATATTGAATATCTGGGACTGAGAGTGCCAGGCTGCGACCCATCTTTGCAAAGCAAGAGCGAGGCCAAGAAGCTGCAAAGCAGCACTCGTACACTAGAAGGATTGGGAGAGCTCCTTTCCTTGCCAAATATTCTAAGTTGGGGCCGGAAAGAGATTTCGCTTTGGCTTTGGTTCGCTTGACCGTGTGACTATGGTTCCTGTGGTCTTGTTCAAATAGAATAAGTCCCTTTGGGTGCTATCACATAGCCCTAAGCAGGGCAAGGAAGGTCTCTAATCGACAACAAAGAGATATGACAATTAGCGGCACCCCTTCTGAACAATATAGGCTATAAACCTCTTTTCGTTAAATCATATAGTAAGACATAATTCTTATCTTAGTGACTCTTATCCAATCTCTTTAGGGAGAGGGAGATGACTTGCGACTCTTATCCTAGACCGGTAACTGTGATCTGAAATGTCTAGACAAAGGAGTGCGGGAAGGTTTCCCTGGGAGGGGAACCAACCAAAGGGATGATATGACTAACCTAGGGAAAGCGTGAATGAGTGCAGCACTGGGGATTGCAGCTAAAGCCGGTAACTAATCCCTGCCTCTTTGGCTGCTAATGGGAAGTACTAGCTATTCCTTTCCTTGAAGCTAAGACCGGATCTGTAAGACTGGACTAGTACTTGTATCTTCTAGTCGAGCAGACAAGGGAGCTCCCGTGGAACCTTTTCTTTCTGGCGCAAGACTTGTATCTTCTAGTCGAAACGTCACACAATCTTAGATTATGGCCTGTTTACCTCGGAGCCTGCGGTTCCATAAGGGACTAGAATAACCTACTGGCCTTCCTGCTGGCCCGGCTCTCTGGCGGGGCCCCCCTCCCCTCTTACGAGGTGATCGTAGCCTGTCACCCTTCTACTAGGAAATAGCCTACTGGAGGCTGCGACGGCGCCCCGTTGACTTAACCGCGCTGTTCCGGTTCACTGAGTTGGAAGATAGAGTTGGGAATCGGACAACCAGAAAGGCTAGCTAATAAGAGAAAAAGAACTTCTCACAGAAAAGAGCTTTTAGCTACTTTATCACTAACTTCACAAACGGAGATCAACATATTCGTGCCACCTATCAGCATTCAATATTATCCTAAAAAAAAGGAGCCAACAGGCACTTTCAAACCGAGATAGAAACTAACGCGATGAACAATCAGGCACAACCAAGCGAACACAGTGTTCGGTCGAGTGCTCGACTGAAAGGAGAGGAGAGCCATAGCGAAGCTAGTCCTAGAGCTTAGCCTAGGAGCCCGCCTTAGTGAATGAGTACGGAGTCAAGTGAAGAAGGAGATCTGAAAGGAGTAGCGCCATAGATAGAGCCTGTCTTGACACCGGAACAACGCATTAGTGAGACATCTATGAATGAGATCAGAGTGAGGCACGTATGCTTCAAGGCGTCAATATCCGTATACATGAGATCATGCTAAGGCATGCACTTCCATTGACATTCGGATCAAAGACAGATCGTTGCAAGAGGCCTCCCCGCCTACCCGTAGGAAGCGGTAGCGTAGTCAGTAGATAGAAGAAGGCGGTAACGAAGGACAGAGAAGAGAAAGGATAGCGAGAGCATAGTCTGCCTCTGAAGTGGTGTAAGTGATCAGAACCGCGTGGATGAGAACAAAAGCCAGAGTTGCTTAGCCTAGCATTACCCATATAGAAGGTGGATGCATACTCAACTAGACCAAAGGATCAAGATGGAAGCAGATAGCAAGAAGATAGAGACTCCTTATGGACCGTAGGCCGTACATGACTCCTACACTGAGTTAACAGATAAAGGACGATGACACTGGCATAGGATCCCAAGAGGGGAAGGCCTCCCCAAGATGCTAGCGCTAAGACGGGGTAGACCAGAGGTATACGGATAACTAGGAGTTGATCTTTCCAAGACAGATGAACCCGAGCAGACAGATGATCCTAAACTGAACCTAGGTTCTCCAAGAGCCTAAGCAGCTACTAAAGAAGAGATAGGAAGAGAATTTTTCTTAGAAAATAGGACCAGAAGCAAACTCTGTTGCCATAGAATAGAAAGCCTAAGCGGGAAAGATCGAACTTGCACCGAAACCCCTACGCTCATGCTTTGCCAACTTGACCGCAGCCTAGCCTTCGCCGACGGAGGTTCGCATACTACGGATAACTAGGACTTGATTATAGGTTTTTTTCAAAGAAAGCGAGGCTTGCAAGCCTTGATGTTCTGCTTTCTAGAAGCTAGGACGTAGCGTGAGGGAGCTCTATAGCGACAAGGGTCTATACAGCACCTCCTTCTATCTTCTACTCCCTTCCTTGTCACTTTGGCGTAAAGGGTGCAAAAGAGGAGTAGAGTCCCCTCCCATTCATAGGGATCTTTACTATCGCGATGCTCTTGCGGATGCCTTTGGCCTTGCGTTTGGGGCTAGCGACGCGCTCTTGGAGCATTATGATAGATAAGGTTTCGCTTAGGTTGCAGTTGCTTTCTTGCATTGGTGGCATTGGGGTAGTTCCATCTGCCTTTCAAGGCTTGAGCTGGTTAGCTCCTCTTATACT